TCGTGATTAATTATTTGATATTTCAGTATGTATACGTATGTATACAGGGTCATCTTTTCTGTAGTTTCGATAGAAGGATTCGATTCCTCTACCAATGCAGTCAACTCCATTTGTTAGAACAGCTTCCATTGAGTCTCTGCACCTATCCTTTTTTGATTCTCGCTTTCTGAACCCTTGTTTTCTGAACACAGGATTTGGCTCAGGATTGCCCATTTTTAATTCCAGGGTTTCTCTGAATTTGGAAGTTACCACTTAGTAGGTTTCCCTACCAAGGCTCAATCCAATCAAGTCCGTAGCGTCTACCAATTTCGCCATATCCCCCTTATGAGGCCGAGATCTCATTGTGATCCCCCCTCTTATGTTGGAACCCTTGAATTCATTAGATACTGATTCCTATATCGAAAAAGTGTCTGCTCCTATTTCTTACCCATCTTCTTTCATCTCTATCGGTGGGCCAGTATTTGGTCCAATCAGAAATGATTCTATCATTGATGTATCTGCAATTCAATATGGATGGATATATCCCACATATACATGTCTCTCTCCCTATCATTTTTCCCGCGCGATTGGGAATACTGGAACGGTCGATATTCATTCTTCTTTTTTTTTTTCGTCCTATCTCCTCCCTTTCCGAATGAAACCAGAGGAATGTCTCATTATGATCTGAATTGCATTCTTATCTTATCCTTTACTTAGGACCGATCCGCTCTAATCTAATAGAATTTAGAATTAATAGAATCTGCTATAACTAATATGGATATAGTTATATATAATTATTTCAAATGTAATATTTTGAATTTAAAGAAAAAAAATTCGAAATCAAAGAAATAGAAATTTCTAATAATCAAATTTCTAATCTAATAATAATAGAAAATATAATAAGAATTCATAGAATGATAATATAAATAACTCGAATTTTCAATAAAAATTCTATATAGTTATAGTTATATTATAATATATAAGAATATTCTTATGATATTAATTAATCATTTTTAATGGAATAGAATTCGATTCTTCATTCTATTAATATTAATTATTATATAGTTAAGATTCCGGTAGTTTACCGAATTCCTATGCACTATTTCTGTTATGTGAGCCCGCTTAGCTCAGAGGTTAGAGCATCGCATTTGTAATGCGATGGTCATCGGTTCGATTCCGATAGCCGGCTTTTCTCTATTTGTCCGATTTTTTCCATGATTGATAATGTCTCCTTGAGATCAAGGAATATTGAAAAGACTCCTCCCTTTTTTCTTTTACAAATGCCGGGTCACCGATCTATTATGTCGTGGGAACTTACAACTATGAATAAAAAACTGATTGGAGCAGTGAAATCTCTACAGAACAAATCAAGAAAAGGATCCTTAACTTCCTATATATACAAAATAATCCGGATATTGATACAATTCATCATTCTTCTTTGTAGTACTTCAGTAGATTTATCTTCGTTTATCGTTTAGTTCAGTCTGACTTAGGTTTATTCTGTAAAATGAAATTTCAATAAAATAAATAAAAAAAAAGGGGGGGAGTCTTTATGTCTCGTTACCGAGGGCCTCGTTTCAAAAAAATACGCCGTCTGGGAGCTTTACCGGGACTAACTAGTAAAAGACCTAGACCGGGAAGTGATCTTAGAAACCAATCGCGTTCCGGGAAAAGATCTCAATATCGTATTCGTCTAGAAGAAAAACAAAAATTGCGTTTTCATTATGGTCTGACAGAGCGACAATTGCTTAGATATGTTCGTATAGCTGGAAAAGCCAAAGGGTCAACAGGGCAGGTTTTACTACAACTACTTGAGATGCGTTTGGATAACATCCTTTTTCGATTGGGTATGGCTTCGACCATTCCTGGAGCCAGGCAATTAGTTAACCATAGACATATTTTAGTTAATGGTCGTATAGTAGATATCCCAAGTTATCGCTGCAAACCCCGAGATATTATTACTACGAGAGATGAACAAAGATCCAGAGCTTTGATTCAAAATTATATTGATTCATCCCCCCACGAGGAATTGGCAAAACATTTGACTTTTCACTCATCCCAATATAAAGGATTAGTAAATCAAATAATAGATAGTAAATGGATCGGTTTGAAAATCAATGAGTTGCTAGTCGTAGAATATTATTCTCGTCAGACTTGAACCTAACTAAAATAACAAAGCTTCGGACAATTTTGCCCCCCCTTTTTCGCCAAAGTCAAGTAAATAAGGGGTTTGATCCGGATTTTTCTCCCACTCACGTATCACAAATGGATCAGCAGTGAGATTTTCATTTCATTCTTTTCCACTCTTTCCGGCATTTTCCATACCACAGTAATTAGGAAGAATCTCTATCAAATAAAGGTCTTACTGTTGGAATAATGGTATCAATTGTTATTTGATACATTGCGGTTGGTAACGTTGGTGGATTAGGTGAAGGTACGGAAAGAGAGGGATTCGAACCCTCGGTAAACAAAAGTCTACATAGCAGTTCCAATGCTACGCCTTGAACCACTCGGCCATCTCTCCTACATAATCTTATGATTATGACCCAGAAACCGAGTGAATCGCGAGTCATTCATATTATTGCAATACAGGTACGACCGATCAATTAAATTCTAAATAGAAAACTTTTCGTCAAAGAAAGATCTTCCGTAGGCTCGAGGGATAAAAAAAAACTTCTCGAGTTCTCAGAATCCGTAGGAAAAATTCCTTGATTCCTCAACTTCGATAAAATAGTAATAATTGGTATACTACTCAATTTGAATGAAATCCAATCGGATTCAAATATTTCCTATCTATCCCTGTCCAAAAGGGACAATTTGAGTGGAAGGTCCACATCCTTTTTTTTTTTTAGAATGAGTCTGTTTGTTTTTATGTGATTTCGTACTGTACAATTCCTTTGTTTGTGGGATCATTTTCCCTCGAGGGGGAATGAGAAGAATTATTGAATGGACTGTTAACTATGCCTAGATCTCGGATAAATGGAAATTTTATTGATAAGACCTCTTCAATTGTAGCCAATATCTTATTACGAATAATTCCGACAACTTCAGGAGAAAAGGAGGCATTTACCTATTACAGAGATGGTGCGATTTGATTCTTTTTTTTTTTTTTATTTATTTACCGCCCTCAGTCTTATGAGAAAGAGACATGATTCGGGATACAAAGAAAAAAGATTCTTGAAATAAACCTACGCTTGATGAAGGTGAAGTTAGTTTGGAGATAGAACAATTCCTTCTGTCGTGTATCCCCGATTGATGCAGCCTCAGATGCTTCAATTGTCGATTCTAGTATTGAGCGAAAGGTTAACCTATAGGTTCTGTATTGCAGGTCAATACTACTTCACTAGTACCAATAGGCCGCATAGGGGAAGAAACACTACACCTAGGAATCAACAACACGAAAACTTTGTTATAAATTACTCCTTTTCCTTATCGGGATCGGGACTAACAAGAATGGTTGGGACAACAAACATCCATCTCGTTCGTACTTTGGATACCCGTATAACCATCGAAGATCGTTGAAGTGACTAATTCCTGGAAATAGAGGGCGTTGAGGACAAAGAAATTGTTGGAGTTACCATTTCTATCTAGCACCAACACGCTTGGTGTTAAGAAAAGACAGACCTCTTGCAGGAAGGATGGCTAGAGATTTCTTGTAAAAACACCAGCCCCTGTCAGTTCATAATAAAAATATTTCAATCTTTTTTGATTCCATGGATTATTTCCCTTATTACTATGCACAGAAGGGAGGAGCCGTATGAGATGAAAATCTCACGTACGGTTCTGGAACGGAGATTCTTTGAATAGAATGAACGACCGTAACGGATGTCGGCTCAATCCGAAGGAAATTATGCGGAAGCTTTACAAAATTATTATGAAGCTACGCGACCAGAAATTGATCCCTATGATCGAAGTTATATACTCTATAACATAGGCCTTATCCACACAAGCAACGGAGAACATACGAAGGCTTTGGAATATTATTTCCGGGCACTCGAACGAAACCCATTCTTACCACAAGCTTTTAATAATATGGCTGTGATCTGTCATTACGTGCGGCTATCTCCACTATAGAAAGAAGGAAAGAAAGATCAAATCTTCTAGTAAATACTAGAAACAAAATAGGCTTTCTACATATGCATCGTCCAAAGCAACGATTTTTATCAGCTGTAGCAAAGAAAGAGACTTCATACGAGCCGAAATATGAAGAAATAGGTATGGCCTATATACTAGATTCTATGGATAAAGGATCTAATTGATGGAGGAAGCACCGTAAAGATCAATTAGCGAGGTTTGGGGGCCGATACAATAAGAACTGCTTACTTATGTCATGATATGAGATAAAAGTTAGGAATCAACTTATGTAATAGAGTCGATCTACTAAGGTATTGAGCAGCGGTGTAGCATCAGATCCCAAAGATAGTAAGTCCTTTCTTTCTTCTGGAGGAAAGTCCTTTTCAAAGATTCTATATGAATTTCTATATGAAACCGAGATAGTTACCTTTCAGAAAATTCTAACGATAGGGGTAGATACCTATGTTCTTCTGAAGGTGGGAGAAAAGATAAAACTGATTATTGATCAAAATTAGAGTTTGAAACTCATGTAATTAACCTCTTCTGGTTAACCCGAGAAAAAAAATGGGATAGATTTACGAGAAATCTTATTCAGTTAGATATGGTAGATTAAGATGGGACACCAAAAGAATTGATTGCTGAGCCGTATGAGGTAGGAAACTCTCAAGTACGGTTCTAAGGGAAGGAATTGACCCACCTATTCCGGCCGGGGAGAACAGGCCATTCGACAGGGAGATTCTGAAATTGCGGAGGCTTGGTCCGATCAAGCTGCTGAATATTGGAAACAAGCTATAGCGCTTACTCCAGGTAATTATATTGAAGCACATAATTGGTTGAAGATCACAAGGCGGTTCGAATAAGAACACTCTCTTTTTTAATTCATTAACTCTCTTTTTTAATTCATTAACTCTCTTTTTTAATTCATTATAATATTGGATCCATCAATC